TTGGCAACTTTTTTGGAAATGATGCAAAGAAAGACATCTCTGTTCCCAGAGGAAAAAGTCCCCTCTAATGAATTTTTTAACCAGTGGAGTTATAACAATGAACATAAACAGAAAAATATAAGCAAACTTTTTATAAATAGAGTAAAAACTCTCGATAAAAATTTAGCTCAAACTCTCATTAACGAATCCGTTGTTCTGAATGTACTCGAAAAAAGAACTCGGTTGTGTAATGATAAGACTAAAAAAGAATATTTACCCCAACTATATGATCCTTTCATAAATGGACCCTATCGTGGACGAATCAAAAAATTGTTTTCACTTTCAATTAAAAAGGAAATTTCTCGAAAAAATTCTATAGAAAAGTTTTTGATAAATAAGATTCATAGTATCCTTTTTATTATTAATCGCCTAGAATTTGAACAGAAACCAAATTCATTTGATACAAAAGCATGCGCAAAGCAAATGGATTATTTATTGAACTTAATCAATGAATTTGCTGTAAAATCAACATCAAGTTTAAATTTTAAAAGACCTTTTATAGTTCCTAAACATGAACAAGTAAGAATTGATTCAGAAGATAGAATAAAAGTTTTAAAATTTTTATTTGATGCAGATAGAACTCTTCCAAACGAGAAAACGATAAAAAAAAAATCTATTGCATTAACAGAAATACATAAAAAAATCCCTTACTGGCCATACAAATTAATTGCTGATTGGGAACTAGACGAGGAAGAACGAGAGGAGGGTGAGATAGAGAATATGCAGATTCGCTCAAGAAAAGACAAAAGTGTAATTATTTTTACTGATAACCAAGAGAATACTGATACTTATAGTAATACCCAAGAAACTGATGATACTGATGAACCAGACGAAGTTGCTTTGATACGTTATTCACAACAACCAGATTTTCGTCGAGACCTAATCAAAGGCTCTGTACGTGCTCAAAGACGTAAAATAGTTACTTGGAAATTCTTTGAGGCAGACGTGCATTCCCCCCTCTTTTTGGACCGAATAAACAAATCCCCTTTTTTTTCTTTTGATATTTCCGAACGTATAAACCGAATTTTTAGAAATGGTATGTGGACAAACACAGAACTCAAAATTTCGGATTCTAAAGAGAAAACCACAGAAGAAAGTGAGAAAAAAAAGGAAGAAGATAAAAAAGAAGAAGCCAAAAGAAAGGAGAAAGCACGTATAGAAATAGCGGAAGCCTGGGATAGTATTTTACTTGCTCAAGTAATAAGAGGTTTTTTATTAATAACCCAATCGATTTTTAGAAAATATATTATATTGCCTTCATTGATAATATTTAAAAATATCGCCCGTATGCTATTATTTCAATTTCCTGAATGGTCCGAAGATTTTAAGGATTGGAATCGAGAAATTCATGTTAAATGCACCTATAATGGCGTTCAATTATCAGAAAAAGAATTTCCAAAAGATTGGTTAACGGACGGTATTCAGATTAAGATCCTATTTCCTTTTCGTCTGAAACCTTGGCATAGATCGAATCCACGAGCCCCTTATAACGATCCAATGAAAAAGAAAGATTCGTGTTTTTTAACAATTTTTGGAATGGAAGCAGAATTCCCTTTTGATTCTTCCAGAAAACACGAATCTTTTTTTGAACCCATTTTTAAAGAACTCAAAAGAAAAATTAGAAAATTGAAAAAGAAATGTTTTATAATTCTAAAAATTTTTAAAGAAAAAACAAAATTGTTTCTAAATGTTTCAAAAGAAATAAAAAAATGGATCATTAAAAGGATTCTTTTTTTAAAAGAAATAAAAAAAGAACTATCAAAAATAAATCCAATTCTATTATTTGGATTGAGAAAAAGAAAAGTATATGAATTGAATAAAACTAAAAAAGATTTGATAATAAGTAATCTGATGATTCCTGAATCATCCATTGAAACTATACCATCGTCCATTGAAACTATACCTCGGAATTGGACAAATTATTCGTTGACAGAAAAAAAAATGCAGGATCTAACTGATAGAACAAACACGGTCATAAATCAAATAGAAAAAATTACAAATGAAAAAAAGGGCGGATTTAGAATTCCGGATCGAAATATTAGTTTTAACAAAATAAGTGATGATAATAAAAGGTTGAAAGCACAAAAAAATATTTGGCAGATATTAAAAAGAAAAAATGCTCGACTAATACGCAAATCACATTATTTTATAAAATTTTTCATTGAAAGGATATACATAGATATCTTTCTGTGGATCATTAATATTCCTAGGATCAATACACAACCATTTCGTGACTCAATAAAAAAAAATTTTAATAAATACATTACCAATAATGAAACAAATCAAGACAAAATGGATAAAAAAAATCAAAGTTTAATTCATTTTATTTTGACTATAAAAAAGACACTATATAATACTAATATTAGTAAAAAAAATTCAAATACTTTTTGTGACTTATCCTACTTTTCACAAGCCTATGTATTTTACAAACTCTCACAAACCCAATTTGTCAATTTGGATTTTTATAAGTTAAAATCTGTCTTGCAATATAATGGAGCAGCTCCTTTTATTAAGAATGAAATAAGGAGTTATTTTGTTGGAACACAAGAACTTTTTCTTTCTCAATTAAGACATAAGAATTGTCAGAATTCTGGAATAAATCAATGGACAAATTGGTTAAGGAATCATTATCAATATGATATATCTCACATTAGATGGTCTAGACTAGTACCACAAAAATGGCGAAATAGATTCAATCACCATTATATGAATAAAAATAAGGATTTAAGTAACTCATCTAAAAAAACGAAATTTATTCACTACGAAAAACTAAAAAATTTTGAAAAGGCTTCATTACTGAATGAAAAAGAGAATTTTAAAAAACAATATAAATATGATCGGTTAGCATATAAATCTATTAATTCTGAAAATACGAAGTACTCGTCAATTTATGAATTGTCATTACACGTAAAAAACAACCAAGAAGTTTTTTCGAACTCCAACACAAATAAACTCAAATCTTTTTATATGATAGAAGGTATTCCTATTATCCCTATCAATAATGATCGAGTACAACATGATATTACAGATATGGATAAAAATCTGGATAGAAAATATTTTGATTGGAGAATTATCCATTTTTGTCTTAGAAAGAAAATCAATATTGAAGCTTGGATCAATATTGATACTGACCCAAACAGTAATAAAAAATGTACTAAGGATAAACTTAATGATTATCCAATAATTGATAAAATGAATAAGCAAAATTTTTTTGATCTCACAATTCATCAAGATCAAGAAATCTATTTATCTAATCAAAAAAAAAAATTGGATTGGATGGGAATGAATGAAGAAATATTAAACCGCCCCATATCAAATCTTGAACGTTGGTTCTTCTCCGAATTTTTGATCCTTTATAATTTGTATAAAACTAAACCGTGGGTTATACCAAAAAAATTACTTCTTTTAGATTCTAATATAAATGAAAACGTTACTGATAAAGATCTTTTTATATCCACCAATGAAAAAAAATCTCTTGAATTAAAAAAACGAAATAAAGAGCAAAAAGAATCAGCGGACCAAGCAAACCTTGAATCTGCTCTTTCAAACCAAGAAAAAGATGTTGAAGAAGATTATATGGACTCGGAGATGAAAAAACAAAAAAATAAAAAACAAGACAAGAATGATACAAAAGAGGAGTTTGATTTCTTACTAAACAGGTATTTTCAGTTTCAATTGCGATGGGATGATATTTTAACTAAAAAAATAATCAATAACATCAAAGTATATTGTCTCCTGCTTAGACTGATAAATCCAAGAGAAATAACTATATCCTCTATTCAAAGAGGAGAAATGAGTCTTGATATTCTGATAATTGAGAAAAATTTAACTCTTACGGAATTCATCAAAAGAGGAATTTTGATTATTGAACCAATTCGTCTATCTATAAAAAATGATGGGCAATTTATTATGTATCAAACCATTGGTATTTCATCGGTTCATCAAAGTAAACACAAAATGAATCAAAAATACAGAGAAAAAACCCATATTGATAAGAATTCTGATGAAGTCATTACCAAATATAAAAAGATGACTGGAAATAGAGATAAAAATCATTATGATTTGTTTGTTCCTGAAAATATTTTATCACCTAGACTTCGGAGAGAATTTAGAATTCTAATTTGTTTCAATTCTAGGAATAGAAATGATATGCATAAAAATTCAGCATTAGGGAATGGTAATAAGGTAAACAGTCAAGTTTTGGATAAAAACAAAGGATATAAAAAGAAACTTATTAACTTAAAGTTATTTCTATGGCCCAATTATCGATTAGAAGATTTAGCTTGTATGAATCGGTATTGGTTTGATAGCAATAACGGCAGTCGTTTCGGTATGGTAAGGATACATATGTATCCGCGATTGAAAATCCATTACTAGTAAAGTTTTGCTATCTTTCCCATAACGCAGCGGGTCGATGACGACAAAGAGGTGCGCACATTCAATGTCTTACATTCTATTCTGATACATGATACTAATTCAATGACATATCAATTCGATCTAGAAATGAATCAATAAAATCGTCTGATTTTAGGACTAAGTTTTTATCGTTTTGGAGGATAGAAAACAACCATCCTTTTGTATACCTTTGTATACTGTATACCTTTTCAATTGTATACCTTTGTATACTGTATACCTTTTCAAATTTTGAAATTAAAATAGGATTGATTTAATTTGATTTAATAAAAATCGAAATTAGACCGAAATTAAGATTATTCTCTATACCAAACTAAAACAAGTGCCATTATTATTACTGATCAATAAAAATATCTATCAATCAAAATATCTTAAAATATCTTAAAAAAAGAAGGGGGGTTCGTTTTATGGTAAAAAATTCATTCATCTCAGTTATTTCACAAGAAGAAAAAGAAGAAAATAGGGGTTCTGTTGAATTTCAAATATTAAGTTTCACCAATAGGATACGAAGACTTACTTCCCATTTACAATTACACAAAAAAGACTATTTATCTCAGAGAGGTCTACGTAAAATTCTGGGAAAACGCCAACGCCTGCTATCTTATTTGTCAAAGAAAAATAGAATAGGTTATAAAGAATTGATTAATCGGTTGGATATTCGTGAATCAAAAACTCGTTAATTTGAAGAAGCATTTTGAATTATTTGATTTATTAGATCGTGAATTTGAATGAACTTTTTTTCGTTTTCAGCAATTCAATTCATGAAAGAGTGAATTAAGGAAAAACCTATGAATATACCAGCTACAAGAAAAGACCTGATGGTAGTCAGTATGGGTCCCCACCATCCATCAATGCATGGTGTTCTTCGACTTATCATTACTCTAGATGGTGAAGATGTTATTGACTGTGAACCAATATTGGGTTATTTACACCGAGGGATGGAAAAAATTGCGGAAAACCGAACAATTATACAATATTTGCCTTATGTAACACGTTGGGATTATTTAGCTACTATGTTCACAGAAGCAATAACAGTAAATGGGCCGGAACAGCTGGGAAATATTCAAGTACCTAAAAGAGCCAGCTATATCAGAATAATTATGTTGGAGTTGAGTCGTATAGCTTCTCATCTGTTATGGCTCGGCCCTTTTATGGCGGATATTGGTGCACAGACTCCTTTTTTCTATATTTTCAGAGAAAGAGAATTAGTATATGATCTATTCGAAGCTGCCACCGGTATGAGAATGATGCATAATTATTTTCGGATCGGGGGGGTGGCGGCTGATCTCCCTTATGGCTGGATAGATAAATGTTTGGATTTCTGCGATTATTTTTTAATAAGGGTTGCTGAATATCAACAACTTATTACACGCAATCCTATTTTTTTAGAACGAGTCGAGGGGGTAGGCATTATTGGTCGAGAGGAAGTAATAAACTGGGGTTTATCAGGACCAATGCTGCGAGCGTCCGGAATACAATGGGACCTTCGTAAAGTTGATCAGTATGAGTGTTATGACGAATTTGATTGGGAAGTACAGTGGCAAAAAGAAGGGGATTCATTGGCTCGTTATCTAGTCCGAATTGGTGAAATGGTGGAATCTGTAAAAATTATTCAACAGGCTCTCGAAGGAATTCCGGGGGGACCATATGAGAATTTAGAAATCCGCTACTTTGATAGAGAAAGGAATCCAGAATGGAATGATTTTGAATATCGCTTTATTAGTAAAAAACCTTCTCCTACATTTGAATTGCCGAAACAAGAACTTTATGTGCGAGTCGAAGCTCCAAAAGGCGAATTAGGGATTTTCCTGATAGGGGATCGGAGTGGTTTTCCTTGGAGATGGAAAATTCGACCGCCGGGTTTTATCAATTTGCAAATTCTTCCTCAGTTAGTTAAAAGAATGAAATTGGCTGATATTATGACAATACTAGGTAGTATAGATATCATTATGGGAGAAGTTGATCGTTGAAATGATAATTGATACACTAGATACACTAGAATTACAAGAGATCGATTCTTTTTCTAGATTGGAATTTTTAAAGGGGGTCTATGGAATTATATGGTTACTTATTCCTATTTTGACTCTTGTATTGGGAATTACAATAGGCGTACTGGTAATTGTATGGTTAGAAAGAGAAATATCCGCGGGAATACAACAACGTATTGGACCTGAATACGCCGGCCCTTTGGGAGTTCTTCAAGCTCTAGCAGATGGGACAAAACTTCTTTTCAAAGAAAATCTTTTTCCATCTAGAGGGGATACTCGTTTATTCAGTATCGGTCCATCCATAGCAGTTATATCCATTTTAGTAAGCTATTTAGTAGTTCCATTTGGGTATCGTCTTGTTTTAGCGGATCTCAATATTGGTGTTTTTTTATGGATTGCCATTTCAAGTATTGCTCCCATTGGACTTCTTATGTCAGGATACGGGTCAAATAATAAATATTCCTTTTTAGGTGGTCTACGAGCTGCTGCTCAATCAATTAGTTATGAAATACCATTAACTTTATGTGTGTTATCAATATCTCTACGTGCGATTCGTTGATATATAGACATAAACCTTTCTCTATTCTTCCTTTCGAGGAAAACGGTGGAATGAATTGAGTAGGGTTAGAGATCTTCATTTTTTTTTTATTCATTATTCGGATTGAAAAATTCAATAAAATAGTTATATTGAGTGAAAGAAAACAGCTTATATATATATTATATAATTTAGAATATATAAATATATAAATTCGCAGTAAAAATATTGAGTCTCATTTTCCATGTATAAGAGTTAAAGAGTTAAGCGAAAATAAACATAAACATAAGAAATCGTTTACCCCAAGCCAAGATTGGTCGATTAGTCATCCTGACTTGAAGCGGGCTCAAAAAATCCACCGTATTGATTTTTCACTATCATTTGTATGGATTAACATACATGTATTATCATAACGGAGGGTTGAACAAAAACGAGTGGATGGTTAGAAACACCAAGATATGTAACGGATTTGTAATGGAAATGGAAATTATGTAAATTATCCAAAAAGGGCTTTTTTACATAATATACAAACAACGAATACTAATCGGGGCTTAAAGTTAGTAGAAATTATTAGGAAGTACTCCCCAAGGCACTATTCCAATCCAGAGTATGCTCCTATCCACCGATGAAATACATAACTATTGGGAACGAAAAAATCCTTTATTTTGTAAGCCCTCTTTTTTTAAGAAATAGAAAGAAGAATAGGAACGAAAAAAAAAAAGAGAAAGAAACCCAATTCCAATAAAAAAATATATCTTTTTTATCCTTTTCCATATTCATATTCTCTATTCATATATATATAGAATATATATCATAATTCATGAATTAATATGGAATTTTTTTTTTTTTTCGTAAGTAAAAACGAAGGGTTAATTATGTTAGTTATATTTCTACAAGAAGTATTTTATTGAAGAATTAAGTTATTACTCGACAAAGAAAAATTGAAATTTTTTAAAGAAGGGGTGAGATCAATTCAGAAGTACTTTGTTTTTTTTTTTTTTTATTTTATTATTAATTTATTTAATTATTAAAATAACAATTATTTAAAACTAATAATTATAACAGACAGAATTCTATTGGTCTAATTTTGGACCGTCCAATAAGATTTGACCTTATCCATCCTACAAATGTATCAAGATAAAATAATACTTACCCGGTCCTTAGATTTATTTATGGCCTTTAAGGAGCCGTATGAGATGAAAATCTCACGTACGGTTCTGTAATAGCGATGATAACAGTGATGGTATCACCGACTATGATTATCTAACAGTTCAAGTACAATTGATATAGTTGAGGCGCAATCAAAATATGGTTTTGGGGGGTGGAATTTATGGCGTCAGCCTATAGGGTTTATCATTTTTCTCATCTCTTCCCTAGCAGAATGTGAGAGATTACCTTTTGATTTACCAGAAGCAGAAGAAGAATTAGTAGCAGGTTATCAAACCGAATACTCGGGTATAAAATTTGGTTTATTTTATGTTGCTTCTTATCTAAACCTATTAGTTTCTTCATTATTTGTAACAGTTCTTTACTTGGGAGGCTGGAATATATCTATTCCAGACATATATGTTTCTGAGTTTTTTGAAATAAATAAATTAGGTGGAGTCTTTGAAGCGACGATTGGTATCTTTATTACATTAACTAAAACTTATTTGTTCTTGTTCATTCCTATCACAACAAGATGGACTTTGCCGAGGCTAAGAATGGACCAACTATTAAATCTTGGATGGAAATTTCTTTTACCGATCTCTCTCGGTAATCTATTATTAACAACTTCTTCTCAACTCTTTTCGCTGTAAAGGAATATTCTATATTCACAATTTGTCTCAAACAAGAGAAATAAACAAACATAAAATTATTCATATATATATTCACGATATGTTTTCTATGGTAACTGGGTTCATGAATTATGGTCAACAAACAGTACGGGCTGCAAGGTACATCGGTCAAGGTTTCATGATTACTTTATCTCACGCAAATCGTTTACCCGTAACTATTCAATATCCGTATGAAAAATTAATCACCGCGGAACGTTTCCGTGGTCGAATTCATTTTGAATTTGATAAATGTATTGCTTGTGAAGTATGTGTTCGTGTATGTCCTATAGATCTACCCGTTGTTGATTGGAAATTAGAAACAGATATTCGAAAGAAACGATTACTAAATTACAGTATTGATTTCGGAATCTGTATATTTTGTGGTAATTGTGTTGAGTATTGTCCAACAAATTGTTTATCAATGACTGAAGAATATGAACTTTCTACTTATGATCGTCACGAATTAAATTATAATCAAATTGCTTTAGGTCGTTTACCAATGTCAGTAGTTGACGATTATACAATTCGAACAATTTTTAATTCACCTCAAATAAAAAATAAGTAAATCTCTTGATTCAAGAATAAATTCCAATTACTTTAACAATACTAAGGTTCGGTTTTGATTTATTTATTTAAAAGAAATAAAGGTTCTTTTGTTTTGTTTGGTCAATAACTAGAAATGAAATTCCAACTATTAATTGGTTGATTAAGAAGCGAATCTTTATTTTGATTGAAAATCTATTAATTAATATATCTGTATATATTTCGAAATAAAAAATTTCGGATTAGACCTATTCCTTCAGATAAAGAATAAAATTAGCCCAATAATTGTACCTACATTTAGTCCTATCTCTTAGGATTTAATTAGGAATTTTTGAAAAATTATTAAAAAAAATTTCTGATCGGGTCTCAATAAAGTCATGAAAAACATTTAGATTTATTTATCTCTTATTTTACATATAATGGATTTGCCTGGACCAATACATGACTTTCTTTTAGTCTTTCTGGGATTGGGTCTTATACTAGGCGGTATAGGTGTGGTATTATTTACCAACGCCATTTATTCTGCCTTTTCATTGGGGCTGGTTCTTGTTTGTATATCCTTATTTTATATTCTATTAAACTCCTATTTTGTAGCTGCTGCACAACTTCTTATTTACGTGGGAGCTATAAATGTTTTAATTGTATTTGCTGTGATGTTTATGAATGGTTCAGAAGATTACAAAGATTTTAATCTTTGGACTGTTGGGGATGGGATTACTTTACCAGTTTGTACAAGTATTTTTGTTTTACTAATGATTAGTATTACGGATACGTCATGGTACGGGATTATTTGGACTGCAAGATCAAACCAGATTATAGAGCAAGATTTGATAAGTAATAGTCAACAAATTGGAATTCATTTATCAACAGATTTTTTTCTTCCATTTGAATTCATTTCGATAATTCTTTTAGTCGCTTTAATAGGCGCAATTGCGGTAGCGCGCCAGTAATAAATTTCTAGAATTTCCAACAGTAATCAAAATTCAACTCTGTTCTGTGTTATTACATTTTTTTATCTTCCATTTTAAAATTGGTTTTAAAATTGGTTATGTCTAAAAGTCAAAATAAAAACTCTTTTATTTAATCTATTACCAATACAATATATTTCTTTGTTCCGCACTTTATATTCTAGTCAATTGAATCTGTTGAATTGTTATTCAGTTCATATTGAAATGAATCAAAATTGATAAGGAGTTAGTCAATGATGCTCGAGCATGTACTTGTTTTGAGTGCCTACTTATTTTCTATCGGTATCTATGGATTGATCACAAGCCGAAATATGGTTAGAGCCCTTATGTGTCTTGAACTTATACTGAATGCGGTTAATATAAATTTCGTAACATTTTCTGATTTTTTTGATAGCCGGCAATTAAAAGGAAATATTTTCTCAATTTTTGTTATAGCTATTGCCGCCGCTGAAGCAGCTATTGGACTGGCCATTGTTTCGTCAATTTATCGTAACAGAAAATCAACTCGTATCAATCAATCGAATTTGTTGAATAAGTAGTGTAGTATTAATCATAGAAATTACAATATTCATAAATTCTAATTAACATGACCATACATTAAATCTAATCCATATTTTAGAAAATGTAAGAAATCAAAGTATCTTGGTTCTATCGTATGAGTCGATCCAGAAGTAGATTGCTTCCAAATTTCTGGTAAATTATTGATTCATCTGGTGTCTAAATATATGATTCATTTACAAGTTTACTAGATCGAAAATTTCTGACGTTTAAAAATTTATAGATCCAATGTCACATTCAGTAAAGATTTATGATACGTGTATAGGGTGTACTCAATGTGTGCGAGCCTGCCCAACTGATGTATTAGAAATGATACCTTGGGACGGATGTAAAGCTAAGCAAATAGCTTCTGCTCCAAGAACAGAGGACTGTGTCGGTTGTAAGAGATGTGAATCTGCCTGTCCAACGGATTTCTTGAGTGTTCGCGTTTATTTATGGCATGAAACAACTCGAAGTATGGGTCTAGCTTATTAATACGTTTCAGAAAACCCTACTCGAATACATTTGATTTTTTTACCTTTACCGACAAAAACCCGCGCTCAAAATATATTTATTTCGAGCACGGGTTTTTCTGGTCCAAGTTTATTTTGTTTTTACTATGAATAATTTTCCTTGGTTAACGCTAGTTGTAGTTTTGCCAATATCCGCGGGTTCCTTAATTTTCTTTCTTCCTCATAGAGGAAATAAGGTAATAAGGTGGTATACTATATGTATATGTATAGTAGAACTCCTTCTAACAACCTATGCATTCGGTTATCGTTTCCAATTGGATGATCCGTTAATGCAACTAACGGAGAATTATAAATGGATCAATTATTTTGATTTTTACTGGAGATTGGGAATAGATGGAATTTCTATAGGACCCATTTTACTGACAGGCTTTATCACAACTTTAGCTACTTTAGCGGCTTGGCCCGTTACTCGAGATTCACGACTATTCCATTTCCTAATGTTAGCAATGTATAGTGGTCAAATAGGACTATTTTCTTCTCAAGACCTTTTACTTTTTTTCATCATGTGGGAGTTAGAATTAATTCCCGTTTATCTACTTCTATCCATGTGGGGTGGAAAGAAACGTTTGTATTCAGCTACAAAATTTATTTTGTACACTGCTGGAGGTTCCGTTTTTTTATTAATAGGAGTTCTGGGTATTGGTTTATACGGCTCCAATGAACCGACATTAAATTTTGAAACATCAGCTAATCAATCGTATCCTGTAGCACTGGAAATAATATTTTATATTGGATTTCTTATTGCTTTTGCTGTCAAATCACCGATCATACCCCTACACACATGGTTACCAGACACCCATGGAGAGGCACATTATAGTACTTGTATGCTTTTAGCCGGAATCTTATTAAAAATGGGAGCATATGGGTTGGTTCGGATCAATATGGAATTATTACCCCATGCCCATTCTATATTTTCTCCCTGGTTGATGATAGTAGGCACAATTCAAATTATCTATGCAGCTTTAACATCTCCGGGTCAGCGTAATTTAAAAAAACGAATAGCCTATTCTTCTGTATCTCATATGGGTTTCATAATTATAGGAATTGGTTCTATAAGCGATACAGGGCTCAACGGGGCCATTTTACAAATAATTTCTCACGGATTTATTGGCGCTGCACTTTTTTTCTTGGCCGGAACGAGTTATGATAGAATACGACTTGTTTACCTCGACGAAATGGGCGGAATGGCCGTCTCAATTCCAAAAATATTCACGACTTTCAGTATCTTATCAATGGCTTCGCTTGCATTACCGGGCATGAGCGGTTTTGTTGCCGAATTGGTAGTTTTTTTTGGAATACTTACTAGCCAAAAATATCTTTTAATAACAAAAATCTTAATTACTTTTGTAATGGCAATTGGAATGATATTAACTCCTATTTATTCATTATCTATGTTACGCCAGATGTTCTATGGATACAAGCTTTTTAATGTCCCCAAAAACTCTTATTTTTTTGATTCTGGACCGCGCGAGTTATTTATTTCGATTTCGATCCTTTTACCGGTAATAGGTATTGGTATTTATCCCGATTTCGTTTTCTCATTATCAGTTGAGAAGGTCGAAGCTATTCTATCAAATTTTTTTTATAGATAGTTTTTGTCAATAAAAAAAAATACGATGATTTTAAAAATCGTTCATTGTCCAAAAAAAGTCTTTTTCAGCTTTTAAGTTAAATAAAAAAATTGGAATTCTATTATAAAAATATAACCAGATATTTTGACATTTTGAGAACCATTTGAATCAAGTAATGGAAATAGAATGATTCAAATGGTTCTTGATGGTTGATATAAGGGTTTCATAATGTATGCTGCCCTAGGCTTTTCGTTGTCAAGTACTTTAAATTCAATTAGAAATTCAATTAGATAAAATTCAATTAGAAATTCAATTAGATTCAATTAGATGGTAATGTAAATGAACCATAACTATGTAACCCTATTCCTAATAGATTAACCCCAAAATAACATATCCAAATTATAAGAAAGCCCATTGAGGCCACAATTGCAGAATTTTCAGTTTCATAATTTTTATTTGTTCGGATATGTAAATAAATCGCAAATATGGTCCAAGTAATAAATGCCCAAGTTTCTTTTGGATCCCAATTCCAATAGGATCCCCATGCTTCATTAGCCCATACTGCTCCCGAAAGAATACCTATGGTTAAAAGGATAAATCCTAAACTAATAATACGATAACTCCATCGATCCAATTGTTGAATTAATTGATATCTGTAATAATTCTGAGAAGAAATCAAAGAAGTGTTTTTTAACACATTGTTTCTTTCATTCACGTATTGAATCTCACCAAAGGCAAATTGCTCAGTTAACAAATTTTTGCTTTTACTAAAAATCCTTATGGATTCTCGAAATGTAATGACTAGAAGAGCTAGTGATAATAATGATCCACACAAAAGAGCTGCATAGCTCAACACCATCATACTTACGTGCATCATTAACCAATGTGATTGGAGAGCCGGTACTAATATTGCAGATTGATGCATTTCATTTAAAAGACCTGAAGTAGCGAAACCCTGGGTAAACATAACACTTGGCGCCGTTATTGCGCTTAAATGGTTTTTATGTTTTTTAAAATACGGAATCATATGAATAATGGAAAAACCCCACGACAGAAAAATTAATGATTCATATAAATTGCTTAATGGTAAATGCCCAAAATAAATCCAACGAATAACTAATAATCCTGTTATGCAGAAAAAAGTAGCTATCATGCCCTTTTCTGATGAATCATATAGTCCTACGATTTCATCGACAAATAAAGTTATCAAATGAATTGTAATTACAATTGAAATGATCGAAAAGGATATATGAGTTAATATACGCTCTAAAGTTGAAACTATCATAAAATTTATTAAAGGGATTCTCAATTATAGGAATTGAAATAGGGAATTGAATTCATTATAGGGCTTACTCTTTTAGAAAAAGCCATGCCGCTACTCGGACTCGAACCGAGATGCTCTAGCACTGCTTCCTAAGAGCAGCGTGTCTACCGATTTCACCATAGCGGCTTATTCAAAATCATAATAACCTATTTTTATTCAATCGTCGAGATTGGGAGGGTTAATTCAATATTTTTTTCGGAAACATTCAAATTGATGACTAAAAATTTGTTTCAAAATCAGGCATTTAATCTAAACGTTTTCTTTAATAATATTAATAATCTTATCTTTTGTTTATTAGTTATTTTTATTTTAGAGTATCCTTTTTTTCAGTTAACTAACAACGGGATTTTTCATTTTTTAGTTTATTACTTTTTTATTACTTTATTTATGGTCTCCTGAAAATAAAAGCAACATTTGTAACGAGATAATTTTGTCATGGCTCGAACTAAAAAATAACAAAATGAATTCCATTTTATCATTTTATATTGTTATTGCTATTAGAGAATGGAATTCATTTTGTTTTAATAATAAATGAAATATTAATTTAGATAATAATCTATTATTATTAGATTAATATTATTTATATTCTTGATAACTTGGAAATTTTACAAAAAAAAATTCTAACAAAAATTAGAATCATTTTTTTGAATTAGACCTATTCATATTATTTAGTCTATTGTTTAATTATTTATTTGTCACACAAAAAAAACTTTTTGAGTTACCGGTAGAAAG